TACAAGAAAGCCGAAGTATATATTTTATTCGATACAAACTTTTTTTTTTTGAGGATCCATTATAATAATGAGAAAAATTTCTGCATATTCGCAAAAATCGGTCAATTATATCAAAATCGGATAAATCGGCCCAAACAGGCTTACTAATGGGATGTCCTAATATATTACAAAATTTCGCTTTAGCCAAAGATCTACTTAAAGCAATAATTGGAACTATTGTATCAAGCTTTTTCATAACAATTTCGATTAGAAATGAATTTTCTAGCATTTGATTCCGTACCACTAAAAAATTTAGCCGCACATTTGAAATGTAGCCCCCCCAAAAAAAGTGAAATGAATGCTCGGATATAAATTGGTTTATATGGATCGTTCCCGGTTGCGACCAAACATCAAAATTACATTGCCAGAAATAGATGAGATAGTGTTTCCATTTATGGAGCAACAGAGGCGCATTCTTTGAAGCCAGAATGGCTTTTCCTTGATATCTAACATAATGGATCAACGGATCCTTGAAGAAGGATAAGGTAAACCAAAAATTCTTATGAAAGAGTTCCACAAGATGTTCAATTTTTGCATAGAAATAGATTCGCTCAAAAAGAACGCTAAAAGAGTAAAATCGTAAATGAGAGGATTTCTTACATAGAAAAAGGCAGATGGATTCGTGTTCCCATACATAAAAATGAAATAGGAACATGAAAATTCTTAGATTATTTTTTGAAAAAGTAGAAATAAGTTTTTTTTTGGTAATAAGACTATTCCAATTACAATACTCATAAATAAATAATCTTAATAAATGAAAGAGCGGAGGATCTTTCACCCAGTATCGAAGACTTTGAACCAAGATTTCCAGATGAATAGGATAGGGTATTCGTACATCTGAAACAAAATTGAAATATGTTAATTTATCCTCGAAAAAGGAAAAAATAGAATGAATTGATCGCAAATTATTCAAAGATTGAATAATTTCTGACTCCTCTAAAAAGGAACGGAATTGGGGGGAAACCAGAATTTCCACGACGACGGCAAAACCCTCAGATATTATTTGAGAATCGAAATTCTTGTTATACCCCCAAAAAGGGTTTTTGTTAGAATCGTTAGAAAAAATAATCAAATGATTCTGTGGATACATTCGAGTAATTAAACGTTTTACAATTAGTAAACTAAATTTCTTATCATAATCCACATTTTCCACCAAAACGGATCGATTTCTATTGAAATCATGACCATAGGCGAGTCCATAAATATACTCCCGAAAAATAAGTGGGTATAGGAAGTTCTGTTGGCGAGAACCATATAATTGTAAATAGATTTGATATTCCTCCATCTTTTAAATTTGAAGTTTGTCAAAGAATCGAAGATTCATTGGATTATCAAACGATACATAGTGCGATACAGTCAAAACTGGGTATTTTGTTTTATTATATTCTATTTGTATTATTATATATATATATATTATTTTAGAATTATCTAAATTATATATATAATATAATTTGATATATATATAATAGAATTTGAACAAATAAAATCATATAATCAAATCATATGGATACCCAGAAAATAAAACGGACTTTATCAACTCGCTTTTTCTATCTAATTATTCTTATTCGAGGATAACAAGCTAGTTTGAAATCCTTTATTTTATCCGCCCAATCGCTCTTTTGATTTTGGAAAAAATTTCTTTATCAATATACTCTTTCTTCTACACATTTATTGCCACCCGATAATCGAGAATAGCTAATAGTTAGGACTCATAAAAAAATAAAAAATCCATTAACTTTTCCCGCATCAAGTACTAATATATTTTTAACGTACAATTAGATAGGGGAATCATTCGAATTAAAAAATGAAAGCTCGTTGCTTTTTGTGTTTCCCTATAATTGGAATTGCTAAGCTCTATCCCTTTATTAATAAAACCCAACTGAATCTTTTTTTGTTCCGAGTCAAGAATTCAAACCAAAATTCTAGTCGGATTGAAATTCCATAAGTAAGAATAAAATATTTTTTGGAATTCATCATTGATACGACATGCTGCTTTTTCCATTCATTCCTTTCTGGATCAGTCGTGGTCTTACAAACTCTACCAAGGGTATGGACAAAACAATCGCTTCATAAAAATGTGTAAAAAATGGAATCGCACTTAAAAGCCGAGTACTCTACCATTGAGTTAGCAACCCCTTCCAAAAAAGAAAGTAGAATGTGTGGATACAATCAAAAAAAGAGAAAAAAAAGATGAACATCCCTTTGTCCCGACTGGTATACATTATTCATTTTTTTTATTTCTTTTTTCATTTCTATTTGAATTTGAATCAAAAGCGAATTCTATCACAGAAAATCCAAAAAACCTTATACTAAAGTATAAAAAAAAGACTGTGTAACGTCAATAAATCAATCGATTTATACACGATCGGATTATATTTGTTTGATACACGGTTGTCAATATTAGTGTTGAAAAAAAGTAGAATCGAGAAAACAAACGAATTCTAATTCGAGAATTAGATAT